TGTTGTCTTTCTCTTAAGACTGAGAGCAGTAAAAAATAGAAAAGAAAATAAATAAAAAAATAATCAAATCGCACCATCTCTGTAATAGGTGAATGCCTCTTTTTCTCCCGAAGTTGTCGGAATTATTCGTAATAAGATATTGGCTACAATTGAAAAGGTTTTATCAATAAAATTTCCATTTATCCCAGATCTAGACATAGGTGTATTAATCCATTCTATAATTTATTTTTATTTCATTTCGTGAGAAAATGATCCCACAAACAAAGGAATTGTACAGTACGAAATAACATAAAAACGGATTCATTAAAATAAAAAGGAAGACCTTTTACTCATACTCAAATTGTTTCGTTTTGACAGGAATCAATAAAAAAAAAAATCCGGGGGACGGTTCATGAATTTGAAATCAATCTATGGGTTAAGAAGTTGGAGTAAGGAGTTGTTGTTGAAAAATCTAAAACTGGAAAGGCATTTTAGAATTTTTATGAAAATTGAATAATGATCTAAAGATATCCATTAAACACAGTCTAAAAAAATGGATCAATCGTTGAATTCGTTTCAATTGAGAGATTCAATCCGGTATAAATATTAGAAAGGGCGGAAACCCCATCTTCGCAAACATGAATAGATATATCTTTATTTTACAATTTTTCACAAAAAAGATTTATGCGGAAGGATTTGTCTTTGATGAAAAGTTTTCTATTTTTAGAGTTCAATTTTTTAATAATTTTAATTCAATGTAGATACCTATCCAAAATAATATGAATGACTCACTATTAACTCGGTTTTTTGGCCATAATCATTATGTAGGAGAGGTGGCCGAGTGGTTCAAGGCGTAGCATTGGAACTGCTATGTAGACTTTTGTTTACCGAGGGTTCGAATCCCTCTCTTTCCGTACTCTTCACCTAATTCACCAATGTTACTGACTGCAATGCATCAAATAAAAATGTATACTCCAACAGTTAGACCTTTCTTTGATATCGATTCTGTATTCCTAATCCAAATCTTCTGTGGTACGAAAAATACTGGGCAAAATGGACAAGGAATGAAAATCCCCTACCGATCTATGATACATGAATGAGATCAAAATCCCCAGATCAAACCCCTTACCTTACTTACCCCGGGTCCCTTTACTTAAGCCAAAATGGAGAGGTCAAAATTGTCCGAACCCTTGTTATTTTAGTTGGGGTTAAGTCTGACGAGAGTAATATTCTACAACTAGCAATTCATTTATTTTCAAACCGACCCATTTACTATCTATTATTTGATTGACGAATCCTTCATATTGGAATGGGTGAAGAGTCAAATGGTTTGGCAACTCCTCGCGGGGGGATGAATCAAGATAATTTTGAATCAGAGCCCTAGATTTTTGCTCATCCCTCACTGTAATAATATCTCGGGGTTTACAGCGATAACTTGGTATATCTACTATACGACCATTAACTAAAATATGTCTATGGTTAACTAATTGGCGGGCTTGAGGAATAGTCGAAGCCATACCCAATCGAAAAAGGATGTTATCCAAACGCATTTCAAGTAATTGTAGTAAAACCTGACCTGTTGATCCTTTGGCTTTTCCGGCGATACGAACGTATTTAAGTAATTGTTGTTCTGTAAGACCATAATGAAAGCGCAATTTTTGTTTTTCTTCTAAACGAATACGATATTGAGATTTTTTTCCGGGGCGCGATTGGTTTCTAAGATCGCTTCCGGCTCTAGGCTTTTTACTAGTTAGTCCCGGTAAAGCCCCCAGACGACGGATTTTTTTGAAACGAGGCCCTCTGTAACGTGACATAAAGACTCCTTATTTTTTATGAAATTTCATAAAACAAAATTAAAACTAAACTAAAATATGATAAATTAATCGAAATTTACTGAAGTATTGTATTACAAAGAATAATTAGAGGAATTGTATCAATATCCGGACCTTATTGTATATAAATAATTGTATTATATAAAATAAATAAAAAGAATTTAAAATAATAATAAAAAAAATTCAGGGTTCTTTTCTTGATTGATTTGTTCTCCAGAGACCGAACTCCTCCAATCCCATTTTTATTCATAATTGGAAGTTCCTACGAGATGATAGGGTGACCCTTGGGAAAAGCGAAAGAAGTTTTTCGCTTTGATTTCACATTATCAATTATGTAAAAAATAAAAAATCAAACAAACGGAGAAAAGCCGGCTATCGGAATCGAACCGATGACCATCGCATTACAAATGCGATGCTCTAACCTCTGAGCTAAGCGGGCTCACATAACATAAATTGTACACGTATACTAATTTAGTAAACTACTGAGATATTAACTGTTCATTCTTAGCTATTTCATAAGAAATATGATATATAGAAAAATAGAAATATCAAAAATAAGGAAGAATAGAAAATAGAATTTTATAATTTCCAAACATATTGGATATTTGAATATTATAGAACATACCTATTAATATAGCGATATTATTAAATATCGCGATATAAAATTTTGATCTATTTCTCAAATATATGTTTATCAATAATAAATATCTTAATTAGCTTAATTAGATGGTAAGATTTTTTTTACTATTCTATGTTTACTATTTTTTATTACATAATTTTATTATATTTCATATATATTTTATATATAGAAATATATATATTTCATTTAACTTTAATTTGAAAATATATTTTAATATTTCATTTTAAATAAAATCGAGTAAAGTAATGTAATTAAAGTAATGTAATTAAATTTAGAATCTTATTCTATTTCTATATTTATTGTATATTACAATCATATTACAATCTTATAATATTATTATTTATTATATATAATTCGAAATAATTTCATATTTAATTAATAAATAATTTTATTTTGAATTCTCTTCTAATTCTAAATTAACGGAATGGTTAGTTATAGCCATTTTATTAGTTTTAGTTATGGCTATTAATTTAATTTAAAATTAATAATACTCAAATCTTCCTTTTCGTTTTTTTGTTATGTTATAATGTTATAGAAGGCCTGCCCTAAGAATAACATGAAAGATAAAAGCGCAATCCAGATCATAATGAAACACTCCTCTGGTTTCATTCGGAAAGGTGAAAGCTAAGACGAAAAAAAAAAAAGAATCGACCGTTCAAGTATTTAAAATTGCACGCTAAAAACGGTAGAAATAGGGGCATATATAAGTATAATAAATATATATATTATACTATAATATATATGTTATGTGATCTATATTGAATTGATGATATAGAAATGATAGAATCATTTCTGATTGGACCAAATACGGGTCTCCGATAGAGATGAAAGAAAATATACAAGAAATCAAATAGTAGAAAACACTTTTCAATATAGGAACCGGTATCTAATGAATTCAACCGGTCCAGCATAATAGAAATGAAAGAAAAAAGGGGGGGCGGCATCATGATGCGATCTTAATCACATCAAAAAAAAGAGGGGATATGGCGAAATTGGTAGACGCTACGGACTTAATTGGATTGAGCCTTGGTATGGAAACCTACCAAGTGAGAACTTTCAAATTCAGAGAAACCCTGGAATTAAAAATGGGCAATCCTGAGCCAAATCCTGTTTTATGAAAATAAACAAGGGTTTCATAAACCGAAAATAAAAAAGGATAGGTGCAGAGACTCAATGGAAGCTGTTCTAACAAATGGAGTTGGCTGCATTGTGTTAGTAAAGGAATCCTTCCATCGAAACTTCAGAAAGGATGAAGGATAAACCTATATACATACGTATAGTACTGAAATACTATCTCAAAATGATTAATGACGACCCAAATCTGTATTTTTTTATATTTATATGAAAAATGAAAGACTTGTTGTGAATCGATTAAAAATTGAAAAAAGAATCGAATATTCATTGATCAAACCATTCACTCCACCGTAGTCTGATAGATCTTTTTAATAATTGATTAATCGGACGAGAATAAAGATAGAGTCCCATTATACATGTTAATATCGACAACAATGAAATTTATAGTAAGAGGAAAATCCGTCGACTTTAGAAATCGTGAGGGTTCAAGTCCCTCTATCCCCAAAACGACCCGGTTGACTCCCTAATTATTTATTTTCATTTTATCATTTTGTTAGCGATTCAAATAAAAATTCGTTATATTTATCATTCATTCTCATTCTACTCTTTTCTTTCACAAATGGATCTGAGCGAAAATTTTTTTCTTATCACAAGACTTGTGTGTGATATATATGATACGCGTACAGTACAAATGATTTGAGCAAGGAATCCATTAAATTTGAATAATTAACAATACATATCATTACTTGTACTGTACTGAAACTTTGAAAATTTTTTTTTGAAGATCCAAGAAATTCTATTAGATCCTGTATAATACTTTGTAATACTTTTTCGTTTTTCTAATTGACTAATTGACATAGACCCAAGTCCTATATTAAAATAAAATGAGGACGATGCGTCGTGAATGGTCGGGATAGCTCAGCTGGTAGAGCAGAGGACTGAAAATCCTCGTGTCACCAGTTCAAATCTGGTTCCTGGCACATGAGTAATTTGTATGAGTATATATTCTAAAAATTAATTGATATGGGTCGACATACATATTCATTAATAGTATAAATCATGATACATATTTATCCATCTAAATGTCGGAGATATACCCCTTAATATATATCATATGTATATAAAGTATACAAAAGAATTCCATTTTGTTTCCTCTTGTTTTTTTATTTGTCCGTACTGTGTCTCCTTTTGTTCAAAAAAAACGTTAATACTTTATACATATTCGAAAGGCTAAATTAGTTAGTTGAAATAGAAAAAGTATAGTCTAGAGGAGTTGAGGGATGGGAATAGCCAAAGTTCATTTCAGATACAGTACAAATAGAATATGAGCCTCTTTCATTTCCTTCTATATTTTTTTCATATTCTATTTCTTCATTTCCTCCTATGTTACTTTCTATAGCCCATCTAAGTGATGGGCGCGGTACATAGTTCATAATGCGGAACTCTTTTAGTTTCATCCTAGTGGCTCGGCTCAT